TATTCCTATAGAATAACAAAGAACAAGAAGATTTAATCAGAAATAGCGCTCATAAATATCGACAGATTTTTTCGAAGCCGAAAGAAATATGAATAATGAATGAAAAGGGTGGGTTGATTCACTGTTCCAATTTCATCTATATCCAATTTTAATATCAGAATTTTAATATCAGAATAGTAGATAAAGTTATGATTCAATGGGTTAGGTCCACTTACTTTTTCCCTTGTTAATTTAGAATCTAATCTTTACAATTGATTTGGTTGGACTAATATCAAATAGGAAAATTTGGCGATTAAGAACCAACTTATCATTATTTAGTATAAATATAATAAATAGAATTAGTATAATACTATAATATAAAGTATAATATATAATAAATATAATGAAATAAATATAATGAATATAGTGTTCAACTTTCTAATTTCTAACTAAAATAAAATTACTATGCTATAAATCAAATCATTAGAATATTAACTTAATTTTATTCTAATTCTAAGTTATTTAGAATTTCTAATTGCTTGAATTTTAAAATTTATTATTTAGAGTAGAGTTTCTTACTTTGTTTATTACAAATATCAACAATATCCCAATTCTCTCTTCAAAGTAAGAATACTGTCGCTGGAGTTTTATGAAAAAAGGTCAAAGCAAGAAAGAAGCCCCTTATCAGATTTGAACCGATGACTTACGCCTTACCATGGCGTTACTCTACCACTGAGTTAAAGGGGCTCATTTGATTCAATTCCTGAATTGAGCCAGCATACAGGTAAGATATATCTATGGAAATAGACTCCAAATCATAAAGTTAATATACATAAAAAATATATAATTTTAATATATATATATATAAAATATATTAAAAGATAATATATATGATAAAATATATATGATAGATAATATATATATAATATATAGAAAGAATATAAATATAATATAATTAAGTATATTTATGAAGTATATTTAACTATATAATAAAGTATATTAAAGTAAATAAATGAAGTAAACAAACCTATAGTATAATAATTGATTCATAAACGAGAAATTTGATCTACCTAGTGAGTGGTGGATTTAGACTAAACTAGTGAATATAGTAAAAATGGGTAAAAAAGGTTTATTGATATTGAATTTGATCAATGCAATGAATTGTTTCAAAACGAAACCCCTTTGTTTTGAATTGACCTGACCGCGATCATAACCAAATTCATTTGATTGATACATGTAACTAAGAATTCAATACAAATCCATGATATTTCATCGAATCACTGATGAAAAGATTCTATTTGTCCCCCGAACCAAATTATTAAAAAATTGATAACTTGTCGATACTTATCCATCTTCTCATTTCTCAGATTTGTGGATTTTTCATTTCTTAATTTACCGGTTTAGAGTCAGATATAGATATGCCTATCTATCTTAACAAACAACGGAACGGAATGATGAATCGATGAATCAAAGCGAAGAAATGGGATTAAGCCCTCCGTTTCGGCGGACTAATTAATTTCCTGAAAGAATCTTTCATATTATTTTTATTCTTAATTTCTATTTAATTTTTTCTTTTATCTTTATATTCTAATTAAAATGAATAATGGCAATTAGAATGAATGATTCATGAATCTAAATCACAAATCAAAAAATTCTATGGAATCATATAAAAGACGGAAAAATCTTTCGAATCGAGTCCTACCATTTAGTTATATTGACAATTTCAAAAAACTATTGATATTATGAGCATAGTATGCTGATGGTCAGGTAAACGTGCCCCCATCGTCTAGCGGTTCAGGACATCTCTCTTTCAAGGAGGTAACGGGGATTCGACTTCCCCTGGGGGTAGGGTATTACGAAAGGAAGTTGATCGGGGATTCTTACTAAATCTATATCTATAAATCTAGAATTTATTCTTCCTGGGTCGATGCCCGAGCGGTTAATGGGGACGGACTGTAAATTCGTTGGCAATATGTCTACGCTGGTTCAAATCCAGCTCGGCCCAATAATTCACAGATCCGCCATGAAATGATATAACTCCCGGGCTCTGCTCTTTCTAAATGCCTGATACGAAAAAAAAGTAAAAATTCTGATATTTCTCTCGGCTTGTTAGTTCTTTTATTTTATTTGCTTTTTTTCCCACAAATTTTGATCTTGTGGATAATCGAGATTCATATTAGGATTTGGAACTAGAAAATTTAAGATTAAAGAGTAATGGAAAAAGTACCCTTTTTCGTTGCAAGAAAATTCATTATCAATGAATTTTCTTTTGATTTGAAATAAGAAAAAGATGACTAGCAATTTGTGTCCTTAGTATATATCCATGTGGATATCAATATACCACTCGCGTCTATGGTACAACGCGGCGATTCCAATCTAAAATCAGAATAGTCAATAGAAAGGGTTTGAATGAAACCATAAATCATAAAAATATGTAGATTGTAACTTTATTTCATTTCTCTGGGATTGTAGTTCAATTGGTAAGAGCACCGCCCTGTCAAGGCGGAAGCTGCGGGTTCGAGCCCCGTCAATCCCGATGGATACAAACCAATCCAATAAAAAAAATCCAATAAAACTGCTCTCCATTTTCGGGAAAAGGAGAATAATATAGAAGAATTTCATTCCCAAAGGAGGTCTTTAATTTCTATTTATTATATTTATTTTCGTTTTCATCAAAGCAAATATAAAAATTTACATTTCTTCACCTAGTACTGATGGATAAAGACCTATGTAGATTAGTACAATTATTAGGAATGTCATATTCCGGATTTTAAGAGATACCCCACCGAGTTTGGCTTTTTTGATTACTCCCGACCCCAGTCCAAAATTGAATCGAGTGTGCCATAGCTTTCTCGGTAACATATGCCCAAATGTAATTTTTATTTGTACGATACAAAATGAATTCCATTTTTTTGATGAAATCTTTTTAATTAGAAAAAAAAGTATCTTCTTTATTTGGATCCGATTTTGTGTAACCTTAATTACTAATTTTAATTTGAAATAATTTATCTCATTCAAAATTTACACTGAAGTTTTTATTTATTATATGCATCCCATTCCCATTACTAATCCAAGAAAAAGGATCTTTATAAAATAAAGATAAAAAAGGATCCCCCTTAGAGAGGGAAATGAATAATCTTTTTTAGGTTTAAGGATTTCTGCTGAAGAAAAAACAAACTCTAAAATAAAAGAAGTGAATTCGGTAGTATATTCGATCTTTTTTTTATACTCTAACTTGTCTTTATCAAATTTTTTTGTTTTTCAATAAGATTAGATTATTAACAAAAAGGAGTTTAGAACTTAACTCTCCTTCCCTTTTTTGCTTCTATTGTTTGTTTGGGTTTGTTTATAACCAATGTAAGTTAAGGGCAGTTAGATAATACTGATTGTATAAGGAAGCCATTATACAAAAGAAAAAATGTAAAAGAATAATAAATCAAAATAAAATAATCAAGTAAAGAAATTCTCGATTTCATTGGTGGATCAGGAATCCTTTTTTTGATTCAATATGGATAAAAGATCTTTCTATGTTATACTATTTAATTCTCGACAACGAAGCGATTTGATAACTAAGATATTGTTATTCATGATATTGATCCGATTCGATATCATCGAGATGAAATTCATCCCATTGAATTTAGAGACGAAAGATTTATCATCTCTATGGGATTAAATCCCGAGTTATTGTGTGAAGTCTAGAAAAATGAAAGGATGAAATTATGGAAGTAAATATTCTCGCATTTATTGCTACTGCACTGTTTATTCTAGTTCCTACTGCTTTTTTACTTATAATATACGTAAAAACTATTAGTCAAACTAATTAATTTGAATGACCTCCCTTGACTTCTTAGTTCTTAATTAATATCAATAATTAAACAAAAATCCGGTAGTATGGTAGAAAGAAATCTAGATTTCTTTCTACCATACTACCGGATCTCGTCTTCATATGTATATATCTGGATATCCATTATCTATATGTCATATAAATGACATATAAATAAAGTCTCAATTTTTTCGTTGATTTGTGTTAATTCCAATTAATCTGAAATAGTTGAAAGGCGCCTCTGACTTTTACTCTTAGGATTCTAATTCCTATCCCTAGATTTCAGATTATTTTCAATATGAATATGAATCCCGAAATTATTTAATATAGATATAATTTAATATATCTATAAAAAAATAGTTTGAAACTATATTAATAAAGGAAAACCCACCCATTTTTTAGCATTCCAAAGAAGTAATTGATTGAGCAATTGATATGATAGATTATCTAAGGAAAGGAGTTTTATAAAAACTTTTTTTGATTTTTTTTATATGTTGACTAAACAGATTAGTAAACCCCGCCGATTTTTAATCTTGGAATCATGATATCAACCGAGTCAAGTCAATAAAGTAGAAAAAATATAATATGAATTGTATTTCTCAAATAATCAAATAAATACTAAACTAAGCCTTAAGTGCGCAGTATGTGATTTCTTCAAGAAAATATCTTAGTATACCGTTGAAGAACCAATATCTCTATCTTATTTCCCATCAAAAAAAAATAACTTTTAATAACTAATATAAATAATTACTCTCTTTTCTCTTTGACTTTGAACAGAAACAAATAAAAAGTAAAAAGGGTTGTGCTGTTTTCATTGTCCATATAGAACTCTAGTAAGAGTCGGTTTATTGAAATAAAATAGAAAATTTAAGAAGAATTCGGTTGGAACAAAAACAAATGATAGGAAATTGGTATTCCTTTTACTTTCAAAATATGAACGTGGAAATCATTAAAATATCTGTTTGATTATGATTACTAAGGGTATTATTCAGATATTTTTTATTATTTCTAGAATAAATTACTCCACTCGAATCTAATATAATTTTGAAATTAAGATATTTTGAATTCAATTCTTTAAATAAATTCAATTTAATTAAAAAGTTTTTCGAGAACGATCAATTAATATAATTCCATTTCTCAACTCAATTAGTAGTACCCCTATAGTCCACTTCTTCCCCATACTACGAGTGAAAGGGAAAATGTAAAGACTACCATTAAAGCAGCCCAAGCGAGACTTACTATATCCATGTGAATTATGTCCCTTATCTATATGAATATGACGAAATTTTTCCATTATTGTTCACTAATAATAGTAGAATCGCTAGCGTAGAGTCAAAAAAAGTATTTTGTCCAATACCTTTAATGAAGATGAAACAATAAAAAAAATCCAAAGTAGGTAAGTGTAAGAAGTTCTTGGATGATTGTTTATGGAACGGGGAAAGATTAAACACAAAGAAACTCTGCAGCAACGCTTTTGAAAGTCTTACTAAGATGCAAGAAGAAGAATAATAAAAACTAGTCTTATTGCTCTTCATTAAATCAAAAATAGAAACCTATAGAATCAAGCAAGAAAGTATCAAGAGTCCTTTTCCTATGCATACTTCTCTAAATTGAATATATCAGTATTAAAGTAAAACGGAATAAGATATTTAGCGCTTTTTTTTTGATCAGGCGACACCCGGATTTGAACTGGGGAAAAAGGATTTGCAGTCCCCCGCCTTACCACTCGGCCATGCCGCCAAGGCGGTCGAAAATAGACTAAAATACCCTTTTTGTAGTAAACCTCTCTTTTACTTGCATCTTGAATCCCGCTTTTTTTTTTTTAATCTTAATCCCCTTCCTAAAATAACAAAAAAAGAATACCTTCTTTTTTTGGATTGTATCCAGCCCTTCGATTCATTTTGTTATAGTATGGCGAAACACACATTATCTTCTTTCTATTGACTATTGAAAGGAAAAACGAAATTTGAATTTTCAGTCCATAATTCCGGACAAATTTGAACCATTAACTATTGACTGTGAATTCATGAACGATTCTTAGATTTGAATTTGAATCTCAATTTTTCCTTAAAAAAAATACTTCTCAATTTCAATTATAACAACAATTATAAGTATATGTAAACCCCAGAAAAGTTATTTTTACACGAATAGCTAATCTAATCGGATATCTTATCTGTCTATGATTCCTATTGGAAATTTTTCTAGAGCACGACATGTGCTGTCCACAATAAAACTGCAATAAAAAGAGAGATATATATCGTATATATAGATCATTATATCCACATATCTTTAATAAAGCCTTTTTCTGCACTTCAACATATTATACGAATTCTATTATAAAATAAAAAAAATAGATAAAAAACTCTTCTGTGCGAATCATTTTTTCTTTAACTAAAAAATGAAATACACGAAAATAAGTTAAGTACTAAAACTAAAATAATCAACTTGAATATTGTTTCGGATTATTGGGCTTCTTTATCTTAATTTCGAAGAGATCAAATCCCGAATACTTTACATATTTTATTTATTTTACTGATATTTAATTGTATTGGAATATGTAATATCATAATAGTGGGAGAAAATTGAATGTGGTAGAAATTGAATCATTTTTTGTTTTGTTATACAAAACAAAATTTCATAAGTCTAAGTTAAAGTTAAGTGGAATTTCGCAACTATTTCCCAGTTGTATCTGTTACAAATTCCAATTTGAGTATAAAATTCTCTTTATTTCTCTGTTTATGCGCATTTCATACATTCCATACCATAGTCATATATGGAGTTAAATAAAATTTTATGTGATTCTGTAAACAGAATAGAAATTTCATCATTGCCGGACGATCTATATAATTGAATTTAAAGAACGATCCAATAATGGAATTTTTTTTTCACTAAATGGAGAAATTCAAAATGCTTGGGGATGGAAATGAGGGAATGTCTACAATACCGGGATTTAATCAGATACAATTTAAAGGATTTTGTAGGTTTATTGATGAGGGCTTAACAGAAGAACTTAATAAATTTCCAAAAATTGAAGACACAGATCAAGAAATTGAATTTCAATTATTTGTCGAAACTTATCAATTAGTAGAACCTTTAATAAAAGAAAGAGATGCTATATATGAATCACTCACATATTCTTCTGAATTATATGTATCCGCAGGATTAATTTGGAAAAACATTAGGGATATGCAAGAACAAACAATTTTTATTGGAAATATTCCTCTAATGAATTCCTCGGGAACTTCTATAGTAAATGGAATATACAGAATTGTAATTAATCAAATATTGCAAAGCCCAGGTATCTATTACCGGTCAGAATTGGACCATAACGGAATTTCGGTATATACCGGTACTATAATATCCGATTGGGGCGGAAGAGTAGAATTAGAGATTGATAGAAAAGCAAGGATATGGGCTCGTGTGAGTAGGAAACAGAAAATATCTATTCTAGTTCTATCATCAGCTATGGGTTCGAATCTAAAAGAAATTATAGAAAATGTGTGCTACCCTGAAATTTTCTTGTCTTTCCTGAATGATAAGGAGAAAAGGAAAATTGGGTCAAAGGAAAATGCCATTTTGGAGTTTTATCAACAATTTACTTGTGTAGGCGGAGATCCGGTATTTTCTGAATCCTTATGTAAGGAATTACAAAAGAAATTCTTTCAACAAAGATGTGAATTAGGAAGGATTGGTCGACT